ATGGGGAGTTCGCTTTGAAATCGTCCGCCCTGCACCCACCCCCCGAGTAGATGCTTCAACAGGAATCACACAGGGGTAGATTGATACAATAGAAACCTCTGGGAAAATGCCCGCCCGTAACCCATAAAGTACATTACATAGTCCGTTTGAGGGATTGGCGCCTTACCCCTTCAGTGACTTTGGCGCTGGACGTTCCCAAAATGGGGACTCTCGGGTCGCGATAATAGACGTCTGTTGGCATTCCAGCCTTCCTTCCCCTTTCGGGGCCTATCCGAAAGAGAATCCAGTACCTCTTGGTCGTGAATATCTGAATCGGACGAACCGGCCCCGTGAATATCTTTCCTTCGGAACAAAACAATTTGAATTAGGCTCGGTCAACTGGAATGTTTCTTAGCCATATAGGAGATCTTCCAATTGAGAAGATCCATCGATCGGAGACGAAGAGAAAGGTCTATCTATTTTCTTTAGTTATTCCGTGAATTTTTTAGTTATTCAGTGAAACCAATGATTCGTTATTGGAGCAGATAGCAACAACCCTTTCATCGGACATGCATATTTTTGATTTTCCAACGGATTTCCATGTTTCATTAATGGAAATTTTTTGATGTAGTGAGTCTGAGTAATAGGCTCTGGTTGGTCGCCGTTCCAGAATTCTTGTTTAGGCAGTTCATACCATCCATACATACATAGTGTTTTGATCTAAGATTTCAATTCTTCCATGTTTCCGTAGTAGCAGTTCCATGTAGCTAAGGCCAAAAATATGGAAGAAACAAGTATTTCCACGACTCTACCACCCGGTCAATTCTGTTCCACTTAATCCCCCTTTCATGGCCACATATCTTTCCGGCTAAGGAATGGGAAATCTTTCTCCTGTTAAATGAATCAAATGGTTCATCTCATCCGGGAAAAGCCATCTCTTTCTCAACAATGTCTTTGTCATTTGATCCAATAGCGTTCCGTTAGATAGGAACAGATTTGATAAATACTGATAACTCTCGGATGGAGTCTTAGAACGGAAAGACCCATTAGATAATGAACTATTGGTTCTAAGCCATCTCTGCCTTCTCTGGCGATGAATCAACAATTCGAAGTGATTTTCTTCTTGCGTATTCTTGATGAACCAGCTTTTAGACATCGATGTAGGAGGACTTGTTAGGGAAGTAAGAAGCCCCGTTGACATCTCTTGATCTGCAAAGAATTCTCGACGTGAAAACACAGGCGCATCGAAAAAGAATGGATTCGCAGGGTCCCAAAGAAATTTGCTTATTTGAAAAAAGCCTTGTTCTTTGTAAAATCGATCTCGTGTCTGGTACTGCATGGTTCCACTCTGCAAGAACTCCGAATCATTCTCTTCCGAATCATTCTCTTCCGAATCATTCTCTTGATGAGAAATGATCCGCGTGCCCCGAAATGACCTGGCCCAATAGGGAAATCCCAATTCATTCGGCCTTTCGATACAACCAAATAGATCGGGGTACCATATTCTAGGAGCCCAAACTATGTGATTGAAGAAATCCTTCTCTATCTGTTGCAGGTCGAGGTCTCCTTCTGCAAATGCAACCCCTTCTTCCAATTCAAACTCCGATTCGTCTTTTTCATAGAGAAATTTCTGATCAACGCTAGAACAAAATCCATTTTGCAGCATATCTAAGGGATTCCTTCGTTCGGACCGAAGAAGCAATGTCACTCGATCATTATCAAACTGACTGCCATCTTTTTCTGTCCGCGAGGATCCCACCAGAGCGCCTTCTCCTTCGAATACTTCTAATAGGCCACGAACTAGAGCAGAATCAGTCTCAACCAAATAAGAAGTGATCCCATTTTTTTCATCGGGTCCGGGTAGAGACCAAAGATCATGAGCGACCGATCCGGCAGAACAACTCAAAAGATAAAGAAGTCTCGTTAATCTCTTCATGCTCGTTGCAAGCTCGAAGTACCAGTTGTACAAATAAGAACCCCCTTCCTTAGGGAATCTCTTCTTCATATAGATAGATATAGGATCTATGGGGCCAGTACTTAGAAGTACATTTTGTGCAACAGCCCTTCCTATCTGATAGAAAAGGATCCCATGATCCTGAACCGGTCTTACCTTGGCTCGCAAATCCCAAGTTTGTCTATGAAGAGCGGATCGAATTGTATGAGTGTCTATAATGGATTTCTTCTGTGCAATACTAATGGATAGGGCCTCATTGGTAAGTGCTACAAGATCTCGTACACTGGAACCCATGGTTATGGACCCGAATCCATTAGGATGGGACATTTTATTTTCCAAGTGAAATCCCCTAGTATATGAAAGAGTGAAAAAGTGCTTTCGTTGTTGTGGAATAAGAAGCCTTCGTAGCTTAATGCATGTATTTAATTTATTCGGAGCTATTAGAGCGGGATCCACTTTTTGGGGAATATGAGTCGAAGCTATAACAAGGATATTGCTAGTGGAGCTTCTTTCACAATCCCTGGAGAGAGAGTTCACTAATAGACCGAGGGATAAGTCATTCGACAC